AAAAGGGATTAGGTTATTTCGGTAAATACATTCAACCAACTCCAATTCTTTTACCCATTAACATCTTAGAAGATTTCACAAAACCTTTATCACTTAGCTTTCGGCTTTTCGGGAATATATTAGCTGATGAATTGGTAGTTGTTGTTCTTGTTTCTTTAGTACCTTTAGTGGTTCCTATACCAGTTATGTTCCTTGGATTATTTACAAGTGGTATTCAAGCTCTTATTTTTGCAACTTTAGCTGCGGCTTATATAGGAGAATCCATGGAGGGTCATCATTGACTAGTCGTTTTTTTCTTAGCGTAGCCCAACGTAATGTATGTCTGGCTCAAGATAATCTATTTAAGTCGCATAAAATATGCTAGATGTTAATCTAGCATCTAGAGTACCAAAACAACAAGGAATAGCAAAAAAGATTACGATAGAAGGGAATTGTTGTAAAAAAAAAGGGGGGGGAGAGATCTTTTAGATCTCTTTCCTAAACTTTAGGTTTGGCCCTTTATATCATACCTCCCTCCAATGAATATTCTATATTCTTCAGCCAATCCCAATAGTAAATAGTAGTAGTTATAATTTGAATAAGAATTCTTAATGGTATTATGATGTGCAATTTCAAAAAAAGATCTTCTATGGAACAATTAACCATTTCAGTGGATTTTATTCAACTCAACAAAGATTGACCAAAATAAAATTATATTAAACAATAAAATTAGAATTGTATGGACTTAGATTAATCAAATACTGATATTGATATTTCTATACATTCTATTAATTTGACATTCCACATAATGAATCCGTCTATTTAGCTACTGTATCTATGTGCGATAATGATAACTAAAATAGTTTAGTTTACAAAAAAGTGAGAGTAAAAAAAGTTTAGTTACGAGAGGGAGTCAAATTAGGTATATTTAATATAACTACTATATAAGCCAACTTTTGTGGATGTTTCAAAAAAGGATTCTAGAATCCTATTGATTCTAAGATACGAATAATTGGTTTACATTATGTAAGAAAGATATGTATATGTGCTAATTGACTAGTTATATATGAACTAAAGATATATAAAATGTGCCCGATTGTTGTGAATTTCGATCGGGATTCTAATGGGGGCCCTTCCATTTCGTCTGTTCTGTGACTTTGAATTGAAATCAAGAAAAATAATTAAAAGAAAGGTTCTGAACAAAAAATGGAACAACTAAAGTCATATGAATTCACAATTCGTAGAGAATAGGAACTAAAAAAGAGATATTGAAGTAGTTCGGATGATTCAATAATATTATTAATTGAATTCGAAGTTCTTAGTTTGTATTGGATGAATATTAACGATGGAATAATAATTATTAAGTTATAATTAATTGTTTGATTGTATCATTAACCATTTAAAAATTTTTGTGCGAGGAACTTATCATGGATCCATTGATTTCTGCCGCTTCCGTTATTGCTGCTGGATTGGCTGTAGGGCTTGCTTCTATTGGACCTGGAGTTGGTCAAGGTACTGCTGCGGGCCAAGCTGTCGAAGGTATTGCGAGACAGCCTGAAGCGGAAGGAAAAATACGAGGTACTTTATTACTTAGTCTAGCTTTTATGGAAGCTTTAACAATTTATGGGCTGGTTGTAGCATTAGCGCTTTTATTTGCGAATCCTTTTGTTTAGTTTAATGCTAGAAATCTTTTAAATACGCATCATTTTTATTATTTTATGGCCTTAGACTTGCCACTTGCTTTTTCAAATTATATATAATTTCGCTCCTACAATTATTTATTCGTTAAGACAATAACTCTGGGAAGGACTGATTTGAGGATGAGGAATTAGCATACCGACTCGCTTTCTTCCTTCCCCTTCTTAGTCCAATGGAACCCTTTTCCATTTTCGGAAATGTTGAAACGAGGTATTTCACAATTGAGATGGGACCTGGTACTTAATTCTAATAATTATTATTCTTATTGGGAATTTTAATTGAAACAAAAAAAATAGGGACAAAGTGATACAAAAATAACTTAGCTTTGTTCTATTTTTTTAGTCTATCTATAAAGGGAGATCCTATGCAAAATGTAACCGATTCTTTCGTTTCCTTGGGTCACTGGCCATCCGCCGGGAGTTTCGGGTTTAATACCGATATTTTAGCAACAAATCTAATAAATCTAAGTGTAGTGCTCGGTGTATTGATCTTTTTTGGAAAGGGAGTGTGTGCGAGTTGTTTATTTCAAGAATAGGCTGGATCCAACCAGATGCACTTTTTTAGTTATAACTAGGAAAGAAGGGTGCACGATCCCACGAATTACTTCTGAATAAATTAAGAAATCATATGTAAGAACCATAGCATTTCGTAATTTGTTGGTAAATCCACTTGGCTTTGATTCTCTATCAACCAACAATGTGGGACCATTAACATGGTTAAAGCTAAACCGTTTTAAGTCCAGATGCAAAATGGTACTCTTTATACCACTATTAATATGTTAATACATAGATGGGTTGAAAATTGATAGTTAGAAATTTTTTCG